TTCTGTAAATAGAAAACTTAACATTGCTATCGCACGAATTGAAAAGCCTTATGGAAACCCTAATATTCTTGCAGAATTTATAGCCGGCCAATTAAAAAATAGAGTTTCTTTTCGCAAAGCAATGAAAAAGGCTATAGAATTAACTGAACAAGCAGATACAAAAGGAATTCAAGTGCAAATTGCAGGACGTATCGACGGAAAAGAAATTGCGCGTGTTGAATGGATCAGAGAAGGTAGGGTTCCATTACAAACCATTCGAGCTAAAATTGATTATTGTTCCTATACAGTTCGAACAATCTATGGGGTATTAGGCATCAAAATTTGGATATTTATCGAGGGGGAATAATAAACCTTATTTCCCTTTTTATTCTATCCAGCAATGGAACAAAAGAAATTCGTTTCTTCTTTTCTGTTCAATAAAAAAAAATGAACAATTATAAATTATAATTCTATAGGGTTTAATAAAAATTAAATGAATCTTTTGATAAAATTGCTATGCTTAGTGTGTGACTCGTTGGTTTTTTGAGGGTTAGTATAAAAACCAGCCCCATAGTATAAACAAATAACTATAGAAGTAATAACCAACTCATCACTTCGTATTATCTGGATCCAAAGAACCAGTCAAGATATGATATATTGTTCATATTGTTGTAGCAACTGAAATCTTTTTTAATTTATTAAAAAATCTGCTTCTAAATTGTTAATAATAAAAAAAAGAAAGGGTATGGATAAATGGAAGGATGAGAGGAAGAAAGAAAATATTGATGATATATAATTCCAATATGTAAGGTCTATGAGTCATCTCATAAAAAATCTGTGTAATAAAGCATCAATACGGATTCATCATTAAATGGATCTGCTCATCGAACAAAAAATAAAGAGCTTCGAGCCAATAAAGACTAAGAATATTGACTCAAGAACTAATAGCTCCATTGTAGAATTCAGACCTAACCATTAAATAAGAAGCGATGGGAACGACGGAACCTGTGAATTCAAAAGATTCTATGAAAATGAATTTGAATGATTCATTGATCGGGATGGCGGAACCGACCAGAGACCAATTCATCTATTCGGAAAAGTTATGAACGAATGATAGAACTGAAATAGAAATGTAAAGAGTAAATATTCGCCCGCGAAAACTTTATTTTCTTGGATTGCTAAATTTGGGTCAATCCAATACGATAAAGAGTAAAACAAAAAAAAGATTCCTTTTAAGATTCTAATATCGATAAATAGAAGAAAAAATAGTTTAGTTATAGTTATTAATAGTTATTAATATATATATTTAATTTCATTATTATTATTATATATATCTATACAAACAAAATAGACAAATCAAGATATACAAATTAATAAGATTTGATCTAGATTAAATGAAATCCATGATTCAGTTATTAAAATTAAATATAAATACATCTATGCATAATATTATATCTGAATAGAATTCAAATTGAACTCAAAATCTTTAATTTGAATTTATTTTATTCGCGAGGAGCTGGATGAGAAGAAACTCTCACGTCCGGTTCTGTAGTAGAGATGGAATTCAAAACAAACCATCAACTATAACCCCAAAAGAACCAGATTCCGTAAACAACATAGAGGAAGAATGAAGGGAATATCTTATCGAGGTAATACTATTTGTTTTGGTAAATACGCTCTTCAGGCACTTGAACCCGCTTGGATCACATCTAGACAAATAGAAGCAGGTCGACGAGCAATGACACGAAATGCACGTCGCGGTGGAAAAATATGGGTTCGTATATTTCCAGATAAACCGGTTACAGTAAGACCCGCAGAAACACGTATGGGTTCAGGTAAAGGCTCTCCCGAATATTGGGTAGCGGTTGTTAAACCAGGTCGAATCCTTTATGAAATGGGTGGAGTAACAGAAACTATAGCCAGAAGGGCTATTTCAATAGCAGCGTCCAAAATGCCTATACGAGCTCAATTTATCATTTTGGGATAAAAAAGAAATAGGCCTTACTTAAAAACTTAAAAATAGTGGGTGCAGGTTTCTTTTTTTGGACAAATAATATTTCTTTTTTTCTTCGACCTTTGTATTGTAAAAAACAGATAAAAAAATGATATGATTCAACCTCAAACCCATTTGAATGTAGCAGATAACAGCGGGGCTCGAGAATTGATGTGTATTCGAATCATAGGAGCTAGCAATCGTCGATATGCTCATATTGGTGACGTTATTGTTGCTGTGATCAAAGACGCAGTTCCAAACATGCCTCTAGAAAGATCAGAAGTGGTCAGAGCTGTAATTGTCCGTACTTGTAAAGAACTTAAACGTGACAACGGTATGATAATACGATATGATGACAATGCTGCAGTTGTGATTGATCAAGAAGGAAATCCAAAAGGAACTCGAGTTTTTGGTGCGATTGCCCGAGAATTGAGACAGTTCAATTTTACTAAAATAGTTTCATTAGCTCCCGAGGTATTATAAAATAAGACCACGATATGGTTATAGTAGGGTATTTAAAAGAAATAGATTAAGATTCATTTAGTAGATTTTCTCTCACGTATATACCTTTCAAAATTAATATTTATAAACAAACACGTAAAAAAAAAAAAAAAGAAAAACATGTTGATTATATCGAAATTTGGAGGCACCAATAATTTTAATTAATCATGAGTAGTGATACTATTGCTGACATAATAACTTCTATACGAAATGCCGATATGTATAGAAAAAGCGTGGTTCGAGTAGCATCTACTAATATCAGCCAAAGTATTGTTAAAATACTTTTACGAGAGGGTTTTCTCGAAAATGTGAGAAAACATCGAGAGAACAACAAATATTTTTTGGTTTTAACCCTACGACATAGAAGGAATAGGAAAAGGACTTATAGAAATCTTTTAAATTTAAAACGGATAAGTCGGCCGGGTCTACGAATCTATTCTAACTATCAAAGAATTCCTAGAATTTTAGGTGGGATGGGGGTTGTAATTCTTTCTACTTCTCGAGGTATAATGACAGACCGAGAGGCTCGACTAGAAAGAATAGGCGGAGAAATTTTGTGTTATATATGGTAATCTTTCTAATATCCGATATGAAACTTCTTTTTTGTGAAAAAGAAAAGAGAAGGGGTGGGTTCTCTAATAGGGTTCTTCCTCCACTAGTTGATACTTCAAGGGGGTTTTACCTGGAATGAAAGAACAAAAATGGATTCATGAAGGTTTAATTACTGAATCGCTTCCCAACGGTATGTTCCGGGTTCGTTTAGATAATGAAGATATGATTCTAGGTTATGTTTCAGGAAAGATCCGACGTAGTTTTATACGGATACTGCCAGGAGATAGAGTAAAAATTGAAGTAAGTCGTTATGATTCAACCAGAGGTCGTATAATTTATCGACTCCGCAACAAAGATTCGAAAGATTAGGTGTTTTTTAACTTCACCATTTCTTTCGTAGGAATACGATTCGAAATCGAAAATTTCAAGAAACTTATTTTCTTCCAAAAAGTGGATTCAAAATTAAAGTAAGGAGTGGCAAATATGAAAATAAGAGCTTCCGTTCGTAAAATTTGTGAAAAATGTCGACTAATCCGTCGTCGGGGACGAATTATAGTAATTTGTTCCAACCCAAGACATAAACAAAGACAAGGATAATCAAACTCGTTAAAGACCTGATATACAAATAGGGAATCTGTTTTGACATGAAATGGATATATCCATATATCTCTGACTCAAATTTATGAGATCATAAAATATGGCAAAAGCTATACCGAAAAGGGGTTCACGTGGACGTATTGGTTCACGTAAGAGTACACGTAAAATACCAAAGGGGGTTATTCATATTCAAGCAAGTTTCAATAATACCATTGTGACTGTTACAGATGTACGCGGGCGGGTGGTTTCTTGGTCCTCTGCCGGTACTTGTGGCTTCGGAGGTACAAGAAGAGGGACACCGTTTGCTGCTCAAACCGCAGCGGCAAATGCTATTCGTGCAGTAGTAGATCAAGGTATGCAACGAGCAGAAGTCATGATTAAAGGTCCAGGTCTCGGAAGAGACGCAGCATTACGAGCTATTCGCAGAAGTGGTATACTATTAACTTTCGTACGGGATGTAACCCCTATGCCACATAATGGCTGTAGACCCCCGAAAAAAAGACGTGTGTAGAAATAAAAAAGGAAGATATTTGAATAGTAAGAGAAACAAGAGAAATAAATGATTCAATGATCTGATCAAATAATATTATTATGGTTCGAGAGAAAATAACAGTATCTACTCGGACACTACAGTGGAAGTGTGTTGAATCAGCAGCAGACAGTAAGCGTCTTTTTTATGGGCGCTTTATTCTGTCTCCGCTTATGAAAGGTCAAGCAGACACAATAGGCATTGCGATGCGAAGGGCTTTGCTTGGAGAAATCGAAGGAACATGTATCACACGCGCAAAATCTGAGAAAATATCACACGAATATTCTACGATAACGGGTATTCAAGAATCAGTACATGAAATTTTAATGAATTTGAAAGAAATCGTATTGAGAAGTAATCTCTATGGAACTTGTGAGGCGTCTATTTGTGTCAGAGGCCCTGGATATGTAACTGCTCAAGATATCATCTTACCGCCTTATGTAGAAATCGTCGATAATACACAGCATATAGCTAGCTTGACAGAACCCATTGAGTTGGTTATTGGATTACAAATAGAGAAGAATCGCGGATATCTTATAAAAGCGCCAAATACCTTTCAAGATGGAAGTTATCCTATAGATCCTGTATTCATGCCTGTTCGAAATGCGAATCATAGTATTCATTCTTATGAAAATGGTAACAAAGAAATACTATTTCTCGAAATATGGACAAATGGAAGTTTAACTCCTAAAGAAGCACTTCACGAAGCCTCCCGGAATTTGATTGATTTATTGATTCCCTTTTTACATACCAAAGAAGAAAATCTAAATTTAGAGGACAATCAACACATGTTTCCTTTACCCCCTTTTACCTTTTATGATAAATTGGCTAAACTAACAAAAAATAAAA